GTTAATGTAGCTTATAGCAAAGCAAGGCACTGAAAATGCCTAGATGAGTAATTTACTCCATAAACATAAAGGTTTGGTCCTAGCTTTTTTATTAATTATAAGCAAAATTATACATGCAAGAGTCATCACTCCTGTGAGAATGCCCTACAAATCTTTATAGATCTAAAGGAGCAGGTATCAAGCACACTCATAGTAGCTCACAACACCTTGCTCTGCCACACCCCCACGGGATACAGCAGTAATCAAAATTAAGCAATAAACGAAAGTTTGACTAAGTTATGCTATATTTACTCTAAGGGTTGGTAAATCTCGTGCCAGCCACCGCGGTCATACGATTAACCCTGATTAATAAACCTCGGCGTAAAGAGTGTTAAAATTTAAATAAAAATAAGATTAAATTTTACCTAAGTCGTAAAAAACATCAGGTAAAAATAAACCCATTAACGAAAGTAATCTTAACAAATATGAAAACACCAAAGCTGAGACCCAAACTGGGATTAGATACCCCACTATGCTCAGCCATAAACACAAATACTTAACAACAAAAATATTCGCCAGAGAACTACTAGCAACAGCTTAAAACTCAAAGGACTTGGCGGTGCTTTAAACCCATCTAGAGGAGCCTGTTCTATAATCGATAAACCCCGATAAACCTCACCACTTCTCGCTAATTCAGTCTATATACCGCCATCTTCAGCAAACCCCTACAGGGAAATAAAGTAAGCACAATTATCGTCATAAAAACGTTAGGTCAAGGTGTAACCAATGAAGTGGAAAGAAATGGGCTACATTTTCTTTTAAAAGAATATATACAACAGTAATCTTTATGAAAATCAAAGATTTAAGGAGGATTTAGTAGTAAATTAAGAATAGAGAGCTTAATTGAACTAGGCCATAAAGCACGCACACACCGCCCGTCACCCTCCTCAAATATATACTCAATTTTATTTAAATTCAAAATACAAGAGGAGATAAGTCGTAACAAGGTAAGCATACTGGAAAGTGTGCTTGGAAAACAAAGTATAGCTTAACCAAAAGCACCCGGCCTACACCCGGAAGATCTCAAATAAAATGATTACTTTGAACTAACCCTAGCCTACCCTTTACAAAATACAAATATAATACAACAATAAAATAAAACATTTACAATAAAAAGTATAGGAGATAGAAATTTATATAAGCGCTATAGAAATAGTACCGCAAGGGAAAGATGAAAGAATAATTAAAGTAAAAAATAGCATAGATTAAACCTAGTACCTTTTGCATAATGAATTAACTAGACAAACTTTGACAAAAAGAACTTAAGTCAAAAATCCCGAAACCAAACGAGCTACTTTTAAACAGCTAAAAATATTGAGCAAACTCATCTATGTGGCAAAATAGTGAGAAGATTTAAAAGTAGAGGTGAAAAGCCAACCGAGCTTGGAGATAGCTGGTTATCCAAATAAGAACTTCAGTTCAACTTTAAGATTTTTCCCTAAAAACACAAAATTTAAATGAAATCTTAAATGTTAAATTAAGGAGGGACAGCTCCTTAAATAAGGATACATCCTTAAACAGAGGGTAAAAAATATATCTACCATAGTAGGCCTAAAAGCAGCCATCAATTAAGAAAGCGTTCAAGCTCAACAAAATAATTAATTATATTCCTAAAATATACAATAAACCCCTGTAAAAACAATTGGATCAATCTATAAAATTATAGAAGAGACAATGTTAGTATCAGTAATTAGAATTATTTCTCCTTGCACAAGTGTAAGTTAAACATATAACTAGTTAACAATTTTATAAAAAATATAACTAACAAGTTTAATATTAAAAACTTTGTAAACCCAACTCAGGAGTGCAATAAAGGAAAGACTAAAATAAGTAAAAGGAACTCGGCAAACATAAACCCCGCCTGTTTACCAAAAACATCACCTCTAGCATTACAAGTATTAGAGGCACTGCCTGCCCAGTGACAACTTAACGTTAAACGGCCGCGGTATCCTGACCGTGCAAAGGTAGCATAATCACTTGTTCTTTAAATAAGGACTAGTATGAAAGGCTAAACGAGGGTTTAACTGTCTCTCCCTTACAGTCAATGAAATTGACCTCTCCGTGAAGAGGCGGAGATTAAAAAATAAGACGAGAAGACCCTATGGAGCTTAAATTAAATAATTCATTTCCTATAACAAACAATCAACAAGAAATAAAAAACGGAATTATGAATTAACTATTTTGGTTGGGGTGACCTCGGAGTATAACCAAACCTCCGAATGATATTAACTTAGACATACAAGTCAAAGATATTATCATAAATTGACCCAGAGTACATCTGATCAACGAACCAAGTTACCCTAGGGATAACAGCGCAATCCTATTACAGAGTTCATATCGACAATAGGGTTTACGACCTCGATGTTGGATCAGGACATCCAAATGGTGCAACCGCTATTAAAGGTTCGTTTGTTCAACGATTAAAGTCCTACGTGATCTGAGTTCAGACCGGAGTAATCCAGGTCGGTTTCTATCTATTAAATATTTCTCCCAGTACGAAAGGACAAGAGAAATGAGGCCTATAGGCCATCTATGCCTTAGTGGCTAAGGAATGATATTATATTAATTCCTTAACCACCAATAAGCTACAACCCGAGATAAGGGTTTGTTAAGGTGGCAGAGCCCGGTAATTGCATAAAACTTAAAACTTTACTATCAGAGGTTCAACTCCTCTCCTTAACATTCATGTACTTAATTAACTTTATCTTAATAATTGTTCCTATCCTTCTAGCTATAGCATTTCTAACTCTAATAGAACGTAAAACTCTAGGATATATACAATTACGAAAAGGCCCTAACATAGTGGGTCCATACGGTGTATTACAACCAGTAGCAGATGCATTAAAATTATTTATTAAAGAACCACTCCACCCTTCAACATCATCAATAACTCTATTCACTATTGCACCATCCTTGGCCCTAACCCTCGCTATATCCATATGAATCCCCATTCCTATACCACACCCCTTAATTAATATAAACCTAGGAGCTTTGTTCATTCTAGCTACATCCAGTTTAGCAGTATACTCTATCCTATGATCCGGCTGAGCATCAAATTCCAAATACGCATTATTCGGAGCCTTACGAGCCGTAGCACAAACTATTTCTTATGAAGTAACCCTAGCTATTATCCTATTATCCATCTTACTACTTAACGGAACATTTACTCTATCCACCCTAATATATACCCAAAAAAACATTTGACTAATCATTCCAACCTGACCCCTAGCTATAATATGATTCGTATCTACCCTAGCAGAAACAAACCGAGCACCCTTTGATCTAACAGAAGGAGAATCAGAATTAGTTTCAGGATTCAATGTAGAATATGCTGCAGGACCTTTCGCCCTCTTCTTTATAGCTGAATATATAAATATTTTATTAATAAATGCCCTAACTACTATCATCTTCTTAAACTCCATAATAACAACTACACACCCAGAACTACATACAATAAACTTCATAATCAAAACACTAATTCTAACCGCCCTATTCCTATGAGTTCGAGCCTCCTATCCACGATTCCGCTATGACCAACTAATACATTTATTATGAAAAAATTTTTTACCATTAACTCTAGCATTATGCATATGACACATTTCTATACCAATCTTCTTATCCAGCATTCCACCTCAATCAATCTAGAAATATGTCTGAAAAAGAGTTACTTTGATAGAGTAAATCATAGAGGTTTAAACCCTCTTATTTCTAGAACAATAGGAATTGAACCTAATCTAAAGAACTCAAAATTCTTTGTGCTACCTATACACTATATTCTATTAGTAAGGTCAGCTAATCAAGCTATCGGGCCCATACCCCGAAAATGTTGGTCTAATCCCTTCCCGTACTAATTAACATCACAACAATAACAATCATCTACACTACCCTCATTACAGGTACTCTAACTACTCTAATTAGCTCCCACTGATTATTAATATGAATTGGACTAGAACTAAGCATATTATCTATTATCCCTATCCTCATAAACAAACCCAATCCTCGATCAACAGAAGCCGCAACAAAATATTTTCTAACACAAGCAACCGCATCTATAATTCTACTTATATCAATTATCACAACAATAATATACTCAGGACAATGATCTATCATCTACTCAGATAACCCAATCATCTCAACAACCTTAACCTTGTCTCTTATCATAAAACTAGGACTAGCTCCATTTCACTTCTGAGTCACAGAAGTTACACAAGGAACATCCCTAATATCAGGAATAATTCTATTAACATGACAAAAAATTGCACCACTATCAATCCTAATACAAATCTCCCCAACAATCAATCAAACACTAATTATTAGCTCAGCACTACTTTCAGCACTATTAGGGGGATGAGGAGGTCTAAACCAAACACAACTACGAAAAATCTTAGCATACTCCTCAATCGCCCACATAGGATGAATATTAGTAGTAATAAATTTCATACCCTCAATTTCCCTATTCAACTTAATATTATACATTATCCTAACCATCTCACTATTTATGGCTTTATATACAAACAACAACCTCACTACATTGTCGCTATCTCACGTATGAAGCACAGCCCCTCCTACCATCATCATCATCTTAATAAATCTACTATCATTAGGAGGTCTCCCGCCCTTAACAGGATTCGCACCAAAATTATTTATTATTCAAGAACTAGTAAAAAACAATAACATTATAATCCCTACCTTTATAACAATAACAGCTTTACTGAGCCTCTACTTCTACATTCGATTAACTTACTCAACCACACTAACCCTATTTCCAACTACAAACAATATAAAAACCAAATGATCTCTCCACAATAAAAAAACAATAACAATCCTAGCCCCCCTAACCATACTATCTACCATAACCCTTCCCCTAACACCCCTTATACTCACTCTAAATTAAGGAAATTAGGTTAAATAGACCAAGAGCCTTCAAAGCTCTAAGCAAATAAAATAATATTTATTTCCTGCTAAGGATTGCAAGTTCATAACCTACATCATTTGTATGCAAAACAAACACTTTAATTAAGCTAAACCCTTCTAGGTTGGTGGGACATTAACCCACGAAAAATTAGTTAACAGCTAAACACCCTAAACAACTGGCTTCAACCTACTTCTCCCGCCCTAAAAAGAAAAAGGAGGGCGGGAGAAGCCCCGGCAGGTTTGAAGCTGCTCCTTTGAATTTGCAATTCAATATGAATAATCACCTCAAGGCTTTAATGGTAAGAAAAGGAGTACAACCTTTATCTTTAGATTTACAGTCTAATGCTTATTATTCAGCCATCTTACCTATGTTAATCAACCGATGATTGTTTTCTACTAATCACAAAGACATTGGCACTTTATATCTTTTATTTGGTGCATGAGCTGGTATAGTAGGAACCGCCCTAAGTTTATTAATTCGCGCAGAATTAGGTCAACCTGGTGCATTATTAGGAGATGATCAAATCTATAACGTAATTGTAACCGCCCACGCATTTGTTATAATTTTCTTCATAGTAATGCCAATTATAATCGGAGGGTTTGGAAATTGATTAATTCCCCTTATAATTGGAGCACCTGATATAGCATTCCCACGAATAAATAATATAAGTTTTTGACTTCTACCTCCATCATTCCTACTCCTTCTTGCTTCCTCTATAGTAGAAGCTGGGGCCGGAACGGGTTGAACAGTATATCCTCCTTTAGCTGGAAACCTAGCTCATGCAGGAGCTTCTGTTGATTTAACAATCTTTTCACTTCACTTAGCAGGAGTATCCTCAATCTTAGGAGCTATTAACTTTATTACAACCATTATCAATATAAAACCACCAGCCCTAACACAATATCAAACACCCTTATTTGTTTGATCTGTTTTAATTACAGCCGTTCTTCTTCTCCTTTCATTACCCGTCCTAGCTGCCGGTATCACAATGTTATTAACAGATCGCAACCTAAACACAACCTTCTTTGATCCTGCTGGTGGAGGAGACCCAATTCTTTATCAACATTTATTCTGATTCTTTGGTCACCCTGAAGTCTATATCCTAATTCTTCCTGGTTTTGGAATAATTTCTCATATTGTAACATATTACTCAGGAAAAAAAGAACCTTTTGGTTATATGGGCATGGTATGAGCTATAATATCAATTGGTTTTCTAGGATTCATTGTATGAGCACACCACATGTTTACAGTAGGTATAGATGTAGATACACGAGCATATTTCACATCCGCTACTATAATTATTGCTATTCCCACTGGAGTAAAAGTATTTAGTTGATTAGCAACATTACATGGGGGTAATATTAAGTGATCCCCTGCTATATTATGAGCTCTAGGGTTCATTTTCCTATTTACTGTAGGGGGCTTAACAGGAATTGTCCTAGCCAATTCTTCCCTAGATATTGTACTACATGATACCTACTATGTTGTTGCACATTTTCATTATGTGTTATCAATAGGTGCTGTATTCGCTATTATAGGAGGATTTGTCCATTGATTTCCCTTATTTTCAGGTTATACCTTAAATCAAACATGAGCTAAAATCCACTTCTTCATTATATTTGCAGGAGTAAATATTACCTTTTTCCCACAACACTTCTTAGGTCTATCAGGTATACCTCGACGATACTCAGATTACCCAGATGCATATACATTCTGAAATATAGTATCCTCAATAGGCTCATTTATTTCTTTAACCGCAGTAATAGTTATAATTTTTATAATTTGAGAAGCCTTCGCTTCTAAACGAGAAATCGTAATAACTGAACTAACTTCAAATAATCTAGAATGACTTCACGGTTGTCCTCCCCCTTACCATACATTCGAAGAACCTACATACATTAAAATTTAATTACAAGAAAGGAAGGAGTCGAACCCCCAAAAACTAGTTTCAAGCCAGCTTCATAACCCTTATGACTTTCTTAACTGAATTTAGATATTAGTAAAAATATTACATAACTTTGTCAAAGTTAAATTACTGGTTCAATTCCTGTATATCTTTATGGCCTATCCATACGAACTAGGATTTCAAGACGCCACATCTCCTATTATAGAAGAACTGATTCATTTTCATGATCACACCCTTATAATTGTATTCTTAATTAGCACCTTAGTACTGTATCTTATCTCTCTTATATTAACAACAAAACTAACACACACTAGTACTATAGATGCTCAAGAAGTAGAAACCATCTGAACAATCCTTCCTGCTATTATTCTAATTATAATCGCACTACCATCATTACGAATCTTATATATAATAGATGAAGTCAACAACCCATTGTTAACAGTAAAAACTATAGGTCATCAATGATATTGAAGCTACGAATATACAGATTACGAAGAACTAAACTTTGACTCTTATATAACCCCCACAACAGACCTTAATCCAGGCGAACTTCGACTTCTTGAAGTAGATAACCGAGTAGTTCTCCCAATAGAAATACCAGTACGTATACTAATTTCATCAGAAGATGTTCTACACTCATGAGCTATCCCATCACTAGGATTAAAAACTGACGCTATTCCAGGACGACTAAACCAAGCAATCCTAACATCATCTCGTCCTGGTTTATTTTACGGTCAATGTTCAGAAATCTGCGGTTCCAACCATAGCTTCATACCTATCGTCATTGAAATAGTAACTTTTAAAGCATTCGAAAACTGATGCTCTTCAATATTATAAGCCACTATGAAGCTAAAAAGCATTAACCTTTTAAGTTAAAGATCGGGAAATAAATTCTCCATAGTGAAATGCCACAACTAGACACATCCACTTGATTTACTGTTATTATCTCTATACTTATTACACTATTTATTATTTTTCAACTAAAAACTATAACTCATCAGTTTCCTATTAATCCCCAATCAACTTATTTTAAACAAACAAAACAAAATACACCTTGAGAAAAAAAATGAACGAAAACCTATTTGCCTCTTTCACAACACCTAACCTACTAGGTATCCCTGTGGTAATATTCATCATTATATTCCCAACTATCATATTTCCTAGCCCTAACCGATTAATTAATAATCGAACTATTACAATTCAACAATGATTAATTAAACTAATTTTAAAACAAATAATACTAATTCATAGTTCTAAAGGACGAACCTGATCACTCATATTAACTACACTAATCCTATTTATTGGATCCACTAACTTATTAGGGCTTCTTCCCCACTCCTTTACACCTACTACCCAGCTATCTATAAACCTAGGAATAGCAATTCCCCTATGAGCGGGAACCGTATTACTAGGGTTTCGCCACAAAACAAAAACATCTTTAGCCCATTTTCTTCCCCAAGGCACACCAATCATCCTTATCCCGATATTAGTAATTATTGAAACAATTAGCCTTTTCATCCAACCTATAGCTCTAGCAGTGCGCCTTACTGCTAATATTACTGCTGGTCATCTATTAATACACCTGATTGGAGGAGCAACCTCAGTTTTATTTTCCATTAGTACCCCCGCTGCACTTACCACATTTATTATTCTATTATTACTAACAATACTAGAATTTGCTGTAGCTTTAATCCAAGCATACGTTTTTACACTACTAGTCAGCCTTTACCTACATGATAATACTTAATGACCCATCAAACACACGCATACCATATAGTTAACCCTAGCCCTTGACCTCTCACAGGAGCCTTATCAGCCCTTTTACTTACCTCAGGTCTTGTTATATGATTCCACTTTAACTCCACTACACTACTTTATCTAAGCATATTAACCAACGCATTAACTATATATCAGTGGTGACGCGACGTAGTGCGAGAAGGAACATATCAAGGTCACCACACATCAACAGTCCAAAAAGGTCTTCGTTATGGGATGATCCTATTTATTATCTCAGAAGTATTTTTCTTCTCAGGGTTCTTCTGAGCCTTCTATCACTCTAGTCTAGCACCTACTCCAGAACTAGGAGGATATTGACCTCCAACAGGAATTTATCCCCTTGATCCACTAGAGGTACCCTTACTAAATACATCCGTCCTACTAGCTTCTGGCGTCTCAATCACCTGAGCCCATCACAGCTTAATAGAAGGAAATCGTAAACAAATAACCCAAGCCCTTATAATCACAATTGCCCTGGGGGCTTATTTTACATTATTACAAGTATCAGAATATTTTGAAGCACCATTCACTATTTCCGATGGAATCTATGGTTCAACATTTTTTGTCGCCACAGGATTTCATGGATTACACGTAATTATCGGCTCAACATTTCTTCTAACCTGTCTACTACGACAAATATACTACCATTTCACTTCAAAACATCACTTTGGCTTCGAAGCTGCAGCCTGATACTGACATTTCGTAGACGTAGTATGATTATTCCTATACGTATCAATTTATTGATGAGGGTCATGTCTTCTTAGTATAACTAGTACCACTGACTTCCAATCAGTAAGATCCGAATCAAGCACGGAAGAAGACAATAAATATTATTGTATCCATTACTATCAACTACATACTAACTATTATTCTTATTACTATCGCATTCTGGCTACCTCAACTTAATATTTATACAGAAAAAGCCAGTCCTTACGAATGTGGCTTTGATCCTACAGAAATCACACGCTTGCCCTTCTCCATAAAATTTTTCCTAATCGCTATTACATTTCTCCTATTCGATTTAGAAATCGCTCTTCTTCTCCCCCTCCCATGAGCCTTTCAATCCATCAAACTTAACATAACAGTATGAATCTCCATCGCATTAATCCTAATCTTATCATTAGGACTAGTCTATGAATGACTACATAAAGGCCTAGAATGAACTGAATATAGTAGTTAGTTTAACAAAAACAAATGATTTCGACTCATTAAACTATGTTTCAATACATAACTACTAAAATGACCTCTATCCTATTCAACATAATTACAGCTTTCACTGTATCATTTATAGGAGTAATAATTTATCGATCACATATAATATCTTCACTCCTGTGCCTAGAAGGAATAATATTATCACTATTCATCTTAGGTACTATTACCATACTAAACCTTCAATATACCTTATCTTTCTCCACTCCTATTATATTACTTGTATTCGCTGCCTGCGAAGCAGCTGTAGGACTAGCACTACTAGTAATAATTTCAAACACATATGGAATTGATTACGTACAAAACTTAAACTTGCTACAATGTTAAAAATTATTATTCCAACAGCTATACTTATTCCCACTGTCTGATTATCTAAACCTTCAACAATATGAATTAACTCTACATCCTACAGCATATTAATCGCATTAATTAGCTTAACATATCTTAACAAACCCAACATATGTGATACAAACTACTCTTTAAATTTTTTCTGTGACTCCTTATCATCCCCCTTATTAGCGTTAACAACATGACTTCTCCCCCTAATAATCATTGCAAGCCAAAATCACCTAAAAAATGAAACAAAAACTCGAAAAAAACTGTATATATCTTTACTAATTTTACTTCAAATATTTCTAATTCTTACATTCTCAGCAACAGAAATAATCATATTTTATATCCTATTCGAAACCACACTAATTCCAACTTTAATTATTATTACACGCTGAGGCAATCAAACTGAACGAATAAAAGCAGGACTATATTTCCTTTTCTACACACTAATCGGTTCTTTACCTTTACTAATTTCACTAGTTTATATACAAAATCAGTTAGGTTCATTAAACATTCTACTGTTTAATCACTATAGTCACTATATTCCCCATAACTGATCTAATAATTTAATATGACTAGCCTGCATCATAGCATTTATAATTAAATTACCCCTTTATGGCCTTCACCTATGATTACCTAAAGCACATGTAGAAGCTCCCATTGCAGGTTCAATAGTACTTGCGGCCATCTTATTAAAACTAGGGGGCTATGGCATAATACGAATTTCACAGCTACTAGAACCTTTAACAAACCATATATCCTACCCTTTTATCCTTTTATCATTATGAGGAATAGTAATAACTAGCTCTATTTGTCTCCGGCAAACAGACTTAAAATCCCTCATCGCCTACTCATCTGTAAGCCATATAGCACTTGTAATTATTGCTATTATAATTCAAACCCCATGAAGCTTTATAGGAGCTACAGCACTCATAATCGCCCACGGTCTAACTTCTTCACTACTCTTTTGCTTAGCTAATTCTAACTATGAACGTGTACACAGCCGAACACTTTTATTAGCCCGAGGTTTACAAATATTATTCCCACTAATAGCTCTATGATGAATTATCGCAAGTCTCACTAATTTAGCACTTCCCCCTACTATTAATCTAATCGGAGAATTAATAATTATCACATCAACTTTCTCATGATCTCATCTCACAATTATTTTAACAGGACTTAATATCCTAATTACCGCCCTTTATACCCTATTTATATTAACCTCTACACAACGAGGTAAACTCCCTTACCATATTCACAATCTACCATCAACATTTACACGAGAAAATATCTTGATAACTCTCCATATCATTCCCTTATTACTATTAACTTTCAACCCTAAAATTATTCTTGGTAATCTCTATTGTAAATATAGTTTAACTAAAACATTAGATTGTGAATCTAACATCAGAAGAATAGAAACTTCTTATTTACCCCTTAAAGAAAGAACGCTGGAACTGCTAATTCCACATCTCCATAAATAACATTATGGCTTTCTTAACTTTTATAGGATAGAAGTATTCCATTGGTCTTAGGAACCAAAAAATTGGTGCAACTCCAAATAAAAGTAATAAATCTATTTACTTCCACATTCATCCTGACTCTAATATTACTCATATTCCCCATTCTAACACCAATAACAAACATTCATAAAAATTTATCTTATTCACACTATGTTAAAACAATTATCTCATTTTCTTTCTTTATCAGCCTAATCCCAACAACTATCATATTCTTTCACAACCATGAAGCCGTAACCTCAAACTGAAACTGATTAACAATTCAAACCGTAAACCTAAATCTCAACATTAAACTAGATTACTTCTCAACTATATTTATATCAGTAGCTTTATTTGTTACATGATCTATTATAGAATTCTCCTTATGATATATACACTCCGATCCTCATATAAATAAATTCTTCAAATACTTACTTTTATTCTTAATTACTATAATAATTTTAGTTACAGCAAACAACTTATTTCAACTTTTTATTGGCTGAGAGGGAGTAGGAATTATATCTTTCTTACTAATCGGGTGATGATTCGGACGCCCAGAAGCTAATACAGCAGCCATACAAGCAATTCTGTACAACCGAATTGGGGATATTGGATTCATTATATCTATAGCATGATTTATTCTTAATTATAACTCATGAGAACTACAACAAATCTTCATAATCCACAATGAAAATTACTTCATCCCTATACTAGGACTACTAATAGCTGCAACTGGAAAATCAGCTCAATTTGGACTCCACCCTTGACTACCATCAGCTATAGAAGGTCCAACCCCAGTATCAGCCCTACTCCACTCAAGTACAATAGTAGTTGCAGGTATCTTTTTATTAATCCGATTTTACCCTGTCACCCAAAACAATGAAACCATATTAACAATATGCTTATGCACAGGAGCAATTACTACATTATTTACAGCTATCTGTGCTACTACCCAAAATGATATTAAAAAAATCGTAGCATTTTCTACTTCAAGCCAACTAGGTTTAATAATAGTGACAATTGGTATTAACCAACCACACCTAGCATTCCTACACATCTGCACTCATGCTTTTTTCAAAGCAATACTTTTTTTATGCTCTGGATCAATTATCCATAATCTAAACAACGAACAAGATATTCGAAAAATAGGAGGATTGTACAAAACTATACCTATTACATCTTCTTCTCTCATAATCGGAAGCCTAGCCCTCACAGGAATTCCTTTTCTCACAGGATTTTACTCAAAAGACCTAATCATCGAAACTGCAACCACGTCGTATACAAACGCCTGAGCCCTAACCACTACCCTAATCGCTACATTACTAACTGCTGTCTACAGTACACGAATCATTTTCTTCACCCTTCTCAACAACCCTCGATTCCACTTTACCTATAATATAAACGAAAATGACCCTTCAATAATCAATCCTATCAAACGACTAGCAGTAGGTAGTATCATAGCTGGTTTTTTTATAACTTATAACATTCCTATCACAAACACCCCCCAAATAACAATACCCCTAAACATAAAAATTATAGCATTATTTTTAACAATTCTAGGGTTTACTATTGCTATAGAATTAAGCTCAATAACCAAAAACCTAAAAATCAATTATTCATCAAAACTCTCCAACTTTTCTAATATATTAGGATATTTCCCTATGCTTTCACACCGGGTTTTTCCATACACTAACTTATCAACAGGACAAAACCTAGCATTCTCAATAGTAGATTCCATTTGACTAGAAAAAATTACCCCTAAACACATCTCTATAATACAAATAAAAGCATCTACACTAACCTCAACCCAGATAGGAATATTAAAATTCTATTTCCTATCTTTCTTTATCACCATAACACTAACAATCATCCTTCTAATCTAATTCGCACGAGTAATCTCAAGAACAACAAAAATACAAGTAAACAAAGATCATCCTGCCACAAATATTAATCAATAATTATAACTATAAATTGCAGCAACCCCAGCAGGATCTTCACTAAAAAACCCTACATTACCCCCCTCTGCATCATAAATTACCCATTCACCCATAGCATAACAATCAATTAAAATCTCAACATGCTCATATTTTACTCATCAATATAATATAACGGACTCAGATAAAGCACCTAAAAATAAAGAAAACCAAATAATAACATTAGACCCTCAAGTCTCAGGATACTGTTCCATAGCCATAGCAGTAGTATAAGCAAATACAACTATCATTCCCCCTAAATAAACCAAAAATACTACTAATCCTAAAAACGACCCACCACAACTCAAGACAATCCCACACCCTACACCACCACTTACAACTAATGCTAATCCCCCATAAATAGGAGAAGGTTTTACTGAAAAACTAATAAAACCAATAACAAAAATAATACTAAAAATATAAACAATATTCAAAATCATAATTCCCACATGGAATCTAACCATGACCAATGATATGAAAAACCATCGTTGTAATTCAACTACAAGAACTAATCAATTTAATGACCAACCTACGAAAATCTCATCCCCTAATCAAAATTATTAACCACTCTTTCATCGATTTACCTACCCCATCCAATATTTCAGCATGATGAAATTTCGGCTCTTTACTAGGCATATGCCTGATCCTCCAAATCATTACTGGGTTATTCCTAGCCATACATTATACTGCAGACACATCTACAGCCTTCTCATCTGTTACACATATCTGCCGAGACGTAAATTACGGTTGATTAATCCGATACGCACACGCTAACGGAGCATCAATATTCTTCATTTTCCTTTATTTTCATATCGGACGAGGAATCTATTATGGATCCTACTCCTTCATAGAAACCTGAAATATTGGGGTAATCCTTTTATTTGCAGTAATAGCCACTGCCTTCATAGGATATGTACTTCCTTGAGGACAAATATCTTTCTGAGGAGCAACAGTAATCACAAACCTTCTATCAGCTATCCCTTACATCGGCCCTACTCTCGTAGAATGAATTTGAGGAGGATTTTCAGTAGATAAAGCAACCCTGACACGATTCTTTGCCTTTCACTTTATTCTACCCTTTATTATTACAGCAATAGTCATAATTCACCTACTATTTCTCCATGAAACAGGATCAAACAACCCCTCAGGATTAAACTCAGATTCAGATAAAATTCCATTCCACCCTTACTACACAATCAAAGATATTTTAGGATTACTATTCATACTCATAACCTTAATATCATTAATTTTATTTTCACCTGATCTCTTAGGGGACCCAGATAACTACACTCCTGCTAACCCCTTAAATACACCTCCCCATATCAAACCAGAATGATATTTCTTATTCGCATACGCAATTCTACGATCCATTCCTAATAAACTAGGAGGTGTTTTAGCATTGGTATTCTCAATCTTAATCCTAATACTATTTCCTATTCTACACACATCCAAACAACGTAGTATAACATTTCGCCCTCTTAGCCAATGTTTACTTTGAATCTTGGTAGCAAATCTCATTATCTTAACTTGAATTGGAGGCCAACCCGTAGAACACCCATTCATTATAATCGGACAACTAGCATCAACCTCCTACTTCTGCCTCATCTTAATTCTCATACCAACAACAAGCTTTATAGAAAACAAATTACTCAAATGAAGAGCCTTAGTAGTATAAAAATTACATTGGTCTTGTAAACCAAAAACGAAGTATCATACTTCCTAAGACATAAATATTCAAGAAAGAAGCAAACAGCCACACCACCAGTACCCAAAACTGACATTCTAATTAAACTATTTCTTGAACTCATATCACATTCATAGAATGCATCTTATGTACGTCGTGCATTAATGCCTTTCCCCATCAATATATGTAAAAGGTACATATATATGTATAATAGTACATAGACCATCATATGTATAATCAACATTAAATCCCTAGCCCCATGCATATAAGCATGTACATTTAACTAAGACGTGCATAATACATTACACCTTTTATTCCAAATAACTGTAAAGCAATACGACTATTATCATCCAATATATACGGTTAATCTTACATAAGACATATATCTCCGTGATATAGACATTAGCTCATAAAATTAAATAATCCTTGTCCAAACGTCTATCCCCTTCCATTAGAAGTAGATTGATCACCATCCTCCGTGAAATCATCAACCCGCTAGACAGGTGTCCCCCTCCTCGCTCCGGGCCCATTACATGTGGGGGTAGCTAGAGTGAAACTTTATCAGACATCTGGTTCTTTCTTCAGGGCCATAAAATTCAATTCGCTCATTCGTTCCTCTTAAATAAGACATCTCGATGGATGACGGGTCTACTGGAAAGAAACCAGCAATGTCTCTAATTCAATGCATTTGGTAACTTTTTAATTTTAGGGATGCTGTGACTCAGCATAGCCGTCAAGGCATGAACGCGTCCAATTCTATTGTAGCTGGACTTATTAGTCAGTACCCTTGGCCCGCATAATAAAAATCCCGTAAGACATTCTTTTAATGCTAGAAGGACATAGAATAATTTTAACGACTCATACACGTATACACACGCATATACACGTATACACACGCATATACACGTATACACACATATACACACATACACACATATACACGTATACACACATATACACACATACACACATATACACACATACACACATATACACACATACACACGTATACGTATACACACATACACACGTATACGTACACACACGTACACACACGTACACACACGTATACACACGTATACACACGTATACACACGTATACACACGTATACACACGTATACACACGTATACACACGTATACACACGTACACGTACACGTACACACGTATACACACGTACACGTACACACGTATACACACGCATTTATAAACCAATAAGTATCTTTTAACAAACCCCCCTTACCCCCCGTAAAATTACAAATATAATACACAGGAATATATACCCGTGCACCGCACTTAATACCTTGCCAAACCCCAAAAACAAGAAAAATTGAGTGCAAAAATGTAAAAATTCACGCTACCAAAAACTATTCTTATAGGATGTAAAAACAAATTTTACCCTCATGTCAGTACAACATGCAACATATTTTTCATAGAATGTTTTTTTACCTGTAATCCAGCTTTAGCTAATAACAGGTTTATTTGTCCTAACTACACAA